ACTGCGATACGACCCCATACCTAGAGCTAACATCATATAACCCAATTGAGACATTGTGGAATAGGCTAAACCCCTCTTAATGTCTTTTTGAGCAAGAGCTAAAGTGGCTCCTAAAAAAACTGTTATTATCCCTATCAAAGAGATAAAATTCATTATGTGGGGTATGACTATGAAAAGAGGCATAAGTCGAGCTACAAGAAAAATTCCCGCTGCTACCATCGTAGCAGCATGTATAAGAGCGGAAATAGGAGTCGGCCCTTCCATTGCATCAGGTAACCATACATGAAGGGGAAATTGTGCAGATTTAGCAACGGCACCGGCAAATAATAGAACAGCGCACAAAGTAACAAATACAAAATTGACTTCATTATTATAAATTAAGTTATTGAATATTTGGAATAAATCACGAAATTCGAAAGTCCCCGTTACCCAATAAAACCCTAAAATGCCTAATAATAAACCAAAATCGCCAACACGATTAGTTACAAACGCTTTTTGACAAGCCTTTGCTGCAACAGGTCGTGTGAACCAAAACCCTATTAATAGATACGAACATATTCCAACTAATTCCCAAAAAATATAAATTTGTATCAAATTTGAACTAGTAACTAATCCCAACATGGAAGTACTGAAAAAACTCATATAAGCAAAAAATCTCAAATATCCGTGATCATGAGACATATAATTATCACTATAAATAAGAACCATAATTCCAACAGTAGTGATTAATATTGACATAATAGAAGTAAGTGGATCGATCAAGTATCCGAATTCTAAAGAAAAATCATTATTGATAATCCAAGACCATACATATTGATAGACAGAACTGATATTTATTTGCTGAATAGACAGATTCATGGAAAAAATCATGACTATACTTAACAATAAAACGCTTTGAAAAGCCCACATACGACGAATACTTTTTGTTGCCGTCGGAAAAAGAAGAAGTCCCAACCCTATTAAAATAGGAACTGGAAGTGGAAGAAAAGGTATTATCCACGCATATTGATATATCTGTTCCATAAAAAAAGTTTTTTATTCTTAATTAATTGTTTCCGATTCACCGGATTTTACTTCTTTCGAAAAAAGTCAATAAAAAATAAATATATGCACTAACTTATTTAATAATTTTAGATTAGTATTTATTCTGATTCTGAGTCTTTTCAAAATCGTTCAAATATTCAAAACAAGAAGTTATAATTGGTCAAATGATATGACCAAGCGACATATAAAAACAAATACTTATAATAGGAAAATGAAAATATAAATTCTTATTATTATTACGATAAATTATTATAATAATAATAAGAATTTATATTTGTAGAGCAAGGATAAAAATTTGGGCTAAAAAGAGTACTTGATGCTGATATGAATTATAGGATTAACTAAGGTCATCGGTCTAATGAAATAAAAACTCTTGATTTTAGTTAGTTTATTTCAACTCATTAACTAATTCATTATGGGATTCATTGTTTTCCATTTCAATTTATTAGTAAATTTTAGATTTTAGAAGATTCTAGATCTAAAATGAACTTTTTTTATCGAGAAAGGATAAAAAATGACTGAGATATTTTTTTATCAAACCACATATCCTTTAACAGATTTATTACTAGTCTCANTCGAATTTTAAAATTGAATTTAGGTGTATTTTTTATCAAAACTAAAAAACTCAATTTATTAGGCAAAAGTTTACAAGCCTTTGAAGTATTTTATTACATGTAAATAAAGTATAGAATAACAAAAATAAAAGTCTTTTTGGTTTTTTATTGATTTTATTAAGTTTGATTGATTTGATTTCTATGCCATAGCATATTCTAAAGATATAACTTTGAGAGATAAACAACGAGAACTAAAAGTTCCAAACGAAAAAATTGAGGTTTTACGAATAGTGTATGGAATCAAAATTTTGTTATTTCGAGTAATTTTTGATCCAATTTTCACGGATCTTTGACATATCTATATTTCTTTTTTTTTTTATTTTTAATAGAATCTTATTTAGATAAAAAAATAGATAATGAATAAGAAATAATAATTTGTTTTGAACAATAGATGTCTTTCACATCCAACTATAACAATGAGTAACTTCTTCATTTTAAAATGGCAGTTCCAAAAAAACGTACTTCGATATCAAAAAAGCGTATTCGTAAAAATATTTGGAAAAGGAAAGGATATTGGGCAGCGTTAAAAGCTTTGTCATTAGGGAAATCTCTTTCTACCGGGAATTCAAAAAGTTTTTTTGTACGACAAACAAATAAGTCCTAAAATATTGGAATAATTTGTGAATTTCAAAGTTAATATAAAATTAACAATTGGTAGTCCCTATTCTAATCAATATGAAATAGACTCTTAATTATAAGATTATATTATAAGATAAGATGTCTAAAAGAAGAATTCTTCCGTTTTCTGAATTCTAAAAAAATGATTTTTTTTTTATTTTTTTAGTATATTTTCACTCAGATTTTGGTGGTGTGGTGGGGAATCTTATTTTCCCCATCGACCT